TACCTCTCTTTTTCTCCTTTCAAACAAATTGAAATGATTGAAGTTTTTCTATTTGGAATCGTCTTAGGTCTCATTCCTATTACTTTGGCTGGATTATTCGTAACTGCATATTTACAATACAGACGCGGTGATCAGTTGGACCTTTGATTAATTAATATCTCTTTTTTTGATTGACCTCCTCCTTTCTTTTCTTTAATCCACACAGGAGGTCAAATTCAGATTGCTGTTTAATTATTCCCATGTAATTTTGACCTAACATAACAAAACAAGAACGGAATCACGCTCTGTAGGATTTGAACCTACGACATTGGGTTTTGGAGACCCACGTTCTACCGAACTGAACTAAGAGCGCTTTCTTATCACAATAAATAAGATTATACAATAAAAAAAAATTATAAAGAAAAAAAGGACTCTTTTTGTAACTCCAGCACATCTTGCATGCATATACCATCCTATATAATAATAATAGGATAAAATTAAAGATTATGTATGTCCAATTTTAATCGATTTCAATTGATCCCCCCTTACTGCTTAGAGGAGAAGTAATGGGTAGGGATGACAGGATTTGAACCCGTGACATTTTGTACCCAAAACAAACGCGCTACCAAGCTGCGCTACATCCCTTTCAATTGGTCTACAGTGTCATTTTAGAGAATCCCTGTCTTGTTTTCCACATCCTTATTTCATTTCCTCCATTGATATACATAAATTTTCTTGCCATTTCGTCTTTTTTTGGTCTCATCTCATATAACCTATTCTCATATCATATAACATATAATAATAAATAATATATTACATATGAAATAAATATATATATGAAATGAAATAAATATATATATGAAAAATATGAAACCCACGGTAAATTTTGTGAATGCTTTGAATTAGGGATTCCGTGTACAAATACAAGTAGCCCTTAACTACATATCCATCTGATCATATATGTATTACCATTATGTATTACAATAAAGAATAAAGAAGGAGGATTTAAAATGCGAGATCTAAAAACATATCTCTCCGTGGCACCGGTACTAAGTACTTTATGGTTCGGGGCTTTAGCAGGTCTATTGATAGAGATCAATCGTTTATTTCCAGATGCGTTGACATTTCCTTTTTTTTCATCCTAGTTATTGACATGGGAAGGGGTGAAGAAAATTAGAGATACAATCAAATATCTGTGACTAATACTTCCCCCCTCCCCCCTCATCTTTTTTTTAGACTTTTTTTTTTTAGAATTAGAATAAGTTAGAAAAGAGAAAGAATAAAAGTGGATTTAACCTCAGCGAAACTCGGAACTTGGGTCCGGGCCTCAGTTAAATTAATAATAGAGTAAGAGCGGAAATGTGGTTAGGGCGACAGTATCATACAAGATACTTAAATGAAGTACTGTACTGCGACTCTAAATAAAATATTAAATATAGTTAAAAACCATTGTATTACTTATTATTTATTACTATATTGATTATCGATTGCAACGAAATCGTTCAGAATTTGATTTCGGGTTAGCAACTTCTATTTTTTTTTTGTTCCTTTCTTCTTCTTCACTTTTCTTCTTCTTCGTTTCGCTTCGGATCGGAAAATAAAAATAGAAGAGTCGAGTGAATAAAAAACCCAAAGGAGGTTCATGGCCAAGGGTAAAGATGTCCGAGTACGGGTTATTTTAGAATGTACCAGTTGTGTTCGAAACGATATTAATAAGGAATCAACAGGCATTTCCAGATATATTACTCAAAAGAATCGACACAATACATCTAGTCGATTGGAATTGAGAAAATTCTGTCCCTATTGTTACAAACATACGATTCACGGGGAGATAAAGAAATAGATCGAACCGATCGCCTGTGTATCACCCTTCCAAGGAACACGAAAAATGGCATATTCTATATATATAACATATATTTAAATAGAATAGAAACAAATCCTATTTCTTAATTCTAAAAGTATTTTTTTTTGATCCGATCGAACGAAATAGGATTTTCGGGATAAGGAATAAACAAACCATGGATAAATCCAAGCGACTCTTTCTTAAATCCAAGCGATCTTTTCGTAGGCGTTTGCCCCCGATTGGATCGGGGGATCGAATTGATTATAGAAATATGAGTTTAATTAGTCGATTTATTAGTGAACAAGGAAAACTATTATCTAGACGAGTGAATAGATTGACCTTAAAACAACAACGATTAATTACTATTGCTATAAAACAAGCTCGTATTTTATCTTCGTTACCTTTTCTTAATAATGAAAAACAATTTGAAAGAAGTGAGTCAACCGCCAGAACTACTGGTCTTAGACCCCGAAATAAATAATAAATAGGCTTACTCTTCAATTGAGTCAAAATTCCAATCCGAACTCAAACGCGGATTAATGTTTTTTTGTTCGAAAAATCTACGAATCCAGATTTGATTGTCGTGTCGTAAGAAAAAAAACGAATTTGAGAAGAAAGAATAAATCTTTTTTTGTTGAACGTGTTTGCTCCATTTTAACGACTTTATCATATTATCATATTTTACTAATTTTTTTTTCTATTCTACCTTCCTGGAGTTCATTCTCCAGGGAGCTCCATTAAAAAAAAACATTCCGATGGATTCTTTACAATCTCCTTATTTTATGATCTCATTGGAAATCATATAAAGACAATTTTTATTTGATATTGCTATTTGTGCAAGTATTTTACGATTAAGAAGCAACTGTCCTTTGTACAGATTGTGGACTAATTTACTATAACTATAGGATACCTTATTATCGTTATCGCGAATTACTGCATTTATCCGAGTGATCCACAAACGACGAAAATTTCGCTTTTGCCTATTTCGATCCCGATGAGCCGAAACCAAAGTTCTTATTTTCTGTTGAGTAATAGTTCGAGTAAGTCGTGAATGAGCCCCTCGAAAGCTTGATGCAAATAAACGAATTTTTGTTCTACGTCTCCGAGCTATATATCCTCGTTTAATTCTGGTCATTGAATAAATGAAACTTTGATGAATAACTAATTGATTTCCTTTCTTTCAGTTATTCTTTTTTCCCCCTTCCTAATCTATTAATAACAAAACGGATTCTTCCAATGTATAAAATAAAAATTCTAATGGCTTTTGCTACTATAACCTTCCCAACCACGATTTTTTTTCTTTTTTTTTCTAGGCATTTGACCTTGAAATAAGAAATTGTATTGATACTAGGTGTCAAAAAAACATAGTTAAGTAGTAAATATAAACGTATAAAGAAATAGTGGATTCCATCGTTTCTATGATTACTTCTTAAACGGTGAGGTCCTCTCTATACACCGGAGCCCCTTCCTTCATTTAACGAATGCTATTGTTAACTTGTACAGTTCACACTCTTTGGCTCTACCCATGAATTATCCAGTAATAGGTCTTTCACAATGAGATCTACATATACAGTAACGGTATTTAATTATGAAGATTAGCCGAGTAGCTGACCCTGTTAGTCCGTTCTTGCAAGAGTAAGGGCATAATTTTTCTGCTTTTAAATAAGATTTCCCCCGCTTAGTGGATAATCATTTGCTACCAATGGGGAATTTTTTCTCATCTTAAATTGAAAATTGAGGTGATTGAATTTGCACCAATGGAAACCATAAATTTGATACACAATAGAAGGATAGATCTTTTTTTTTAGATAGTGGATGGAGTTCTTCTATACCTATTCATTGGTACTCATCACTCATACTGGAAAAATTGTTTCCTTTGTCCCAGCCCATGATCTGAACGAGTCGCACATACACTCTAGTACATGTTCCTCGGCGCTGAGGACATCCTCGAAGAGCGGGGGATTTCGTGACATTTCTGATTGGCTGTCTTATGTTTCTAATAAGTTGTTTAATAGTTGGCATGTTGAATCGTCGTATACATAATAAGCTGGTTTAGATCGATCCTAACCGGATGATTATGAACTACTTCTATATTAATTATATTAATATATTTATGTTAATATATTAAAATTAATAGATTAATTTTAATTAATTTTAAGAATATTAAACCTGGGTAAGAAGATAAATTCTCAAATCGAGATTTGCGTGATGAAATCCCTGCTATATATTTTTTTTTTTATTTATTATTTAACCGCTACAAGATCAACAATTCCATGAGCTTGGGCTTCTGTTGCTGACATAAAAACATCCCTTTCCATGTCTTCGGAGACAACCCATAAAGGGTTGCCCGTTCTTTGTACATAAACCCTCGTGAGGGTTTCGCGCAACTTCAGTAGTTCTTCCGCTTCCAGGATAAATTCTCCGGTTTGTGCCTCATAAAAAGCACTAGCTGGTTGATGGATCATTACCCTGATGATATAACATAATAAATGGTTACTCTATATCGTATGATAAGTCGACGAGAAGAGATAAAGAATAATAAAGAAAGATAGAATAGAACAACCGTACAGGCACATTTGCGCATTGCATACGGCTCTATAATAAAATTCACTTTTACCTTCGATCAAAGAAAAAAAATAGAATCTATCAAACCCAGATCGATAAATGATCTAATAACCACCCTTCCTTTTGGAGGAGTTAAAAAATACTAGGATGGCTCTGTTGCTTTATATATTTATTTCATCTACGATTCAGCAATCCCAAAGTTTCTTTTTTTTTTTTTCGTACTCTTTCATAACATAAATAGTGTTAAGAGCCTTTCGGAAAAAAGTTTGTGACGCTGAAATAAATAGGCACCCGATAAAAAAGATAAAATCGGAAATACCCTTTATCCAATACGACTCTTTCGATACATAATCTAATGTTTTTAAAAAAACAATAATAAGTTTTCTTATATCGAATTTAAAGTGCCATGCTATTATTACTTAATATTCATATTTCATATGGCGAAGGCATAGTTCTCTTTTTTCTCTCAAATAAAAAAACTCATTGGCGCCCGGCATGAGGGAATGCTAGACGTTTGGTAATTTCTCCTCCAACTAGGATAAAAGATCCCATTGAGGCGGCTAATCCCATGCATATTGTCTGTACATCTGGTCGCACAAATTGCATAGTATCATAAATTGCTACTCCGGGTATTACCCACCCGCCAGGAGAGTTTATAAACAAATACAAATCTTTGGTTTCATTCTCTATACTGAGATATACCATAAGACCAATAAGTTGATTCGAGATCTCGCTATCAACCTCTTGACCCAAAAAAAGCAATCTTTCTCGATAAAGTCGGTTGATTAGGACAAAATTGTATCCTTTAGGAACCGTACACGCACCTTTTGATGCATACGGTTCAACAAAAATCGTGAAAAAAAAAGAATCAATGTGTAGATTCCAGCCCTTCCTCTTTGCGGATTCTTTCTAATTTGTCTTCTAACGAAGGGGCTTTTTTTTTTTCATTTTTCAAGAAAGATGAATTTTGCCCTGTTTACCTACTAATATAAAAAAAATTCACTAAACTTATCGAACTAACTTCTCATTGATGTATTGTTTCATCGAGATCCAATTCAAATCACGATGTCATTTTCTTGTTCTTGAATGGGCTTCTTCGATTCTTTTAGGTTTATGCTCTACTCCGAGTAAAGATCTGCCCGATTTTGATTTGCACATATAAGACAAATGCCTCCAATACCACGTCTTTTTGCTACGACTTCTTGTTTTTTCTTTTTTCAATTCATTTCATGTCTTCTGCCAAATATTAGACGTATTCATCATATTATTTGATTGATTATGATTAGCAATTTGAGATCACTCCTATTTATAAATTTCTATTTATAAATAGAAATAAATAGAATATGATACAAGTAGTAATCATAGATATATTACTAATTGGGTTTTTTCTAAACGGAGCCTGGATACTTCATTTTATTGGTCCAAACAAGCCAACCATAAATTATTCTAATTGAGAATATTAATCTGAATACCCTCAAAAATAGATCTACTTTAATTGCACTTCATTGCACTTCACGCTCCAAATTTTTGATAATTCAATCAATCTTTCTTGGGCGAAACAGAGGATATCTCCATCGGGGGAGAGAACGGGGAAATCCCATATGACCCAATATATCTGACAAGTCACACTATACGTCAACCCAAGACGCACCGCCCTCCCCAGGACCTCGAAAGGGTACTTTTGGAACACCAATAGGCATTAAATGGAAGAAAAAAAGAATTAAGTACTATATCTCACTTTGATGTGGAAGCGTAACAATGGGTTTATTGTCTTAATAATATTGGCCTTTATCATATTTTATCCATAGATTGGATAAGTTCATAAATAAAAAAATTAAAGAAAGGCGGAATGAAGAAAGGAAAATTCTTACGAATAGGTCCTTTGACTGATGAACAAATATATATGCATTTGCTCATATAAAATGGGATCAACCCCCCATTGCGTATTGGTACTTATCGGGTATAGAATAGATCTGCTTCTCTTTGTTCCTACGAACGGAATTGTTCCATTATTACTAAAAGAATAGAACAAATAGTAATCCTTTCTACGAGATACTCCACTGAAAGGGGGAGGTTCAGACCAAGTTTTTTTTAGTGCAATAAAGTTACATAGTGTCTATTTTTCGTTGATAAAGGGGTATTTCTATGGGTTTGCCTTGGTATCGTGTTCATACCGTCGTATTGAACGATCCGGGTCGTTTGCTATCTGTCCATATAATGCATACGGCTTTGGTTGCTGGTTGGGCTGGTTCGATGGCTCTATATGAATTAGCAGTTTTTGATCCTTCTGACCCTATTCTCGATCCAATGTGGAGACAAGGTATGTTTGTTATACCCTTCATGACTCGTTTAGGAATAACCAATTCATGGGGCGGTTGGAGTATTACAGGAGGAACTATAACGAATCCTGGTATTTGGAGTTACGAAGGTGTGGCTGGGGCACATATTGTGTTTTCTGGCTTGTGCTTCTTGGCAGCTATTTGGCATTGGGTGTATTGGGATCTAGAAATATTTTGTGATGAACGTACAGGAAAACCCTCTTTGGATTTGCCTAAGATTTTTGGAATTCATTTATTTCTCTCCGGGGTGGCTTGCTTTGGTTTTGGCGCATTTCATGTAACAGGATTGTATGGTCCTGGAGTATGGGTATCCGATCCTTATGGACTAACCGGAAGGATACAACCTGTAAATCCAGCGTGGGGTGTGGAAGGTTTTGATCCTTTTGTTCCGGGAGGAATAGCCTCTCATCATATTGCAGCGGGGACATTGGGCATATTAGCGGGTCTATTCCATCTTAGTGTCCGTCCGCCCCAACGTTTATACAAAGGATTACGTATGGGCAATATTGAAACCGTCCTTTCCAGTAGTATCGCTGCTGTCTTTTTTGCAGCTTTTGTTGTTGCCGGAACTATGTGGTATGGTTCAGCAACTACCCCCATCGAATTATTTGGTCCCACTCGTTATCAATGGGATCAAGGATACTTCCAGCAAGAAATATATCGAAGAGTTGGTGCTGGGCTAGCCGAAAATCAAAGTTTATCCGAAGCTTGGTCTAAAATTCCTGAAAAATTGGCTTTTTATGATTACATCGGCAATAATCCCGCAAAAGGGGGATTATTCAGAGCGGGCTCAATGGACAACGGGGATGGAATAGCTGTTGGGTGGTTAGGACATCCTATCTTTAGAGATAAAGAAGGGCGTGAACTTTTTGTACGTCGTATGCCTACCTTTTTCGAAACATTTCCAGTTGTTTTGGTAGACGGAGACGGAATTGTTAGAGCCGATGTTCCTTTTCGAAGGGCAGAATCGAAGTATAGTGTCGAACAAGTAGGCGTAACTGTTGAGTTCTATGGTGGCGAACTCAATGGAGTCAGTTATAGTGATCCTGCTACTGTGAAAAAATATGCTAGACGCGCTCAATTGGGTGAAATTTTTGAATTGGATCGTGCTACTTTGAAATCTGATGGTGTTTTTCGTAGCAGTCCAAGGGGTTGGTTTACTTTTGGACATGCTTCGTTTGCTCTACTCTTCTTCTTCGGACACATTTGGCATGGCGCTAGAACTTTGTTCAGAGATGTTTTTGCTGGTATTGATCCAGATTTAGATGCTCAGGTGGAGTTTGGAGCATTCCAAAAACTTGGAGATCCAACTACAAGAAGACAAGTAGTCTGATACAACATTGCTCTGTTACCTTTCGCCTTTATTTTTTTGATTTGACATAAGGTACCCGAGAAATCTTGATTTGAATCGCCACTTTTTCTTTGAATCTTGTTCTTTCTTTATCTGGGAGACGATTCAAAATAAACAGGTATGGAAGCTATAATTGTAAACCACGATCGAATCTATCTATGGAAGCATTGGTTTATACATTCCTCTTAGTCTCGACTCTAGGAATAATTTTTTTCGCTATCTTTTTTCGAGAACCGCCTAAAGTTCCAACTAAAAAAATGAAATGATTTTTCATTATCTCAATTGAAGTAATGAGCCTCCCAATATTGGGAGGCTCATTACTTCAACTAGTCCCCGTGTTCCTCGAATGGATCTCTTAGTTGTTGAGAGGGTTGCCCAAAAGCAGTATATAAGGCATACCCAGTAAAACTTACAAGTAAACCAGATATAGAGATGGCGACTAGGGTTGCTGTTTCCATTATTATATAATTTCAAGACCACAATGGATCTAGGATAAGATCATTTATTTACAACGGAATGGTATACAAAGTCAACAGATCTCAATGAATACAAAATAGGATTTATGGCTACACAAACCGTTGAGGGTAGTTCTAGATCTGGTCCAAGACGAACTATTGTAGGGGATTTATTGAAACCATTGAATTCGGAATATGGTAAAGTAGCTCCTGGATGGGGAACTACTCCTTTGATGGGGGTTGCAATGGCTCTATTTGCGATATTCCTATCTATTATTTTGGAGATTTATAATTCTTCCGTTTTACTGGATGGAATTTCAATGAATTAGATTCATAAGAACCACTAAGTCTAAGCTTTTCAATACAAAGTGAAGCATTTAGGTCTCGGATTTTTAGCCCGTTCTATTTTGGTAGTTTGACCGCGGAATTTCTTTCTTTCTGTATTTCCGGAATATGAGTGTGTGACTTGTTATAATTGATCCTATTGATAGTACAGAGAATGGGTCTGTAATCTTGATAGAGATAGTTTTACCTCGTCAGATATTTATTTTAGTATCTGGAGCACGGAATATATGAAAAAAAAAATAGATTATGAAGTATTAGAACTATGATTCATACTTAATATTCAGACCTCGTGTCCGGACTCAAAAAAATTTTCAAAGAGTTAGAAGTTATAAATCGAAAGATTTTTCTTCTTTCAAACTCGCGTTTATGCTTATTTTGATCAAAGGACAAAGGTTTCTTTGGATTTTTAGTCATTATATCTATTCATTGAAATTGAATAAGTGATTTGAATAAGTGATAATGCAACGATTCTTACTCAGGGAATCTTTGGACTTAGTTTGAAGGTTTTATTGAATTGAATCATCGTGGTTCTAGTATGAATCTGAGGTTTTAATCGATTCATAGGGCCTTAACAAGAGAATTCCTATCAATCAATAATAAAAAAACAACAGTAAAGCTGCATTATACACAAATAACAAATCAAAGCAAATAGGTAAATAGAAGATTCAAGAGGCCTGTAACGATCAACATGAAGATTAATGAGCCGACTTGATATTTTGGCATTATAACGACAAAGAAGAGTTTTCGGATTTTTATTCTTTCGTATCTTCAGAGAAGATTGAATTATAGGATTAAGAAGTTCCGAACTTTTTATTATATATATCCGTTTCAACCAGTATTTGAGCGTTTCTGTTTGAGCTGTACGAGATGAAATTCTCATATACGGTTCTCAGAGGGGGAGTCCCCTTGGTTTACCTATCTCAATAAAGTCTATGATTGGTTCGAAGAACGTCTTGAGATTCAAGCGATTGCAGATGATATAACTAGTAAATATGTTCCTCCTCATGTCAACATATTTTATTGTCTAGGAGGAATTACGCTTACTTGTTTTTTAGTACAAGTGGCTACGGGGTTTGCTATGACTTTTTACTATCGCCCGACCGTTACTGAGGCTTTTGCTTCT